AGTCCGAAATACCAAATGAAAGTAGATCAGTTTTTTTTCATTCTCGAAGAAGTGCATATCTTGCCGGGATCCTCATTCATAATGGTCCGGAACAATAGTATCATTGGAGTAGATACACGACTCACTATAAATACAAGAAGCCGAGTAGGTGGATTAGTCCGAGTGGAGAGAAAAAAAAAATATATTGAATTGAAAATCTTTTCTGGAGATATTCATTTTCCTGGAGAGACAGATAAGATATCCAGGCACAGCGGCATTTTGATACCACCCGAAACGGAAAAACAAAATTCTACGGAATCAAAAAAATTGAAAAATTGGATTTATGTTCAACGTATCACACCTACCAAGAAAAAGTATTTTGTTTCGGTTCGACCTGTAGTCACATATGAAATAGCCGATGGGCTAAATTTAGCAACACTTTTCCCTCAGGATCTTTTGCAGGAAAAAGATAATGTCCAACTTAGAGTTGTCAATTATATCCTTTATGGAAATGGCAAGTCAATTCGCGGAATTTACCACACAAGTATTCAATTAGTTCGGACTTGCTTAGTATTGAATTGGGACTACGAACAAAATGGTTCTAGAGAAGAGGTTCATGCTTCCTGTGTTCAGGTAAGGGCAAATGATCTGATTCGCGATTTCATAAGAATTGAGTTAGTCAAGTCCGCTATTTCGTATACCGGAAAAAGGTATGATAGGGCAAGTTCTGGATTGATTCCCGATAATGGATTAGATCGCAACAATATAAATCCTTTTTATTCCAAGGCGAAGATTAAATCACTTAGCCAACATCAAGGAACTGTTGGTACGTTGTTGAATCGAACTAAGGAATGCCAATCTTTGCTAATTTTGTCATCATCCAATTGTTCTCGAATTGGTCCATTCAATAGTTCGAAATATAATAATGTGACAAAAGAATCCGATCCCATAATCCAAATTAGGGATTTATTAGGTCCCTTAGGAACGATTGTACCTAAAAAATCTAATTTTTATTCAGCTTACCATTTAATAACTCATAATCTGATCTTGTTAAAGAAATATTTGCTACTTGACAATTTAAAAGAGACTTTCCAAGTACTTCAAGTAATTAAATATTTTTTAATAGATGAAAAGAGGAGGATTTATAATCCTGATCCATGCAGTAACATCATTTTGAACCCATTCCATTTGAATTGGTGCTTTCTCCATCACAATTATTGGGAAGAGACATCAACAATAATTAGCCTTGGACAATTTATTTGTGAAAATGTATGTCTATTTAAATACGAACCACACGTAATCAAATCTGGTCAAATTTTAATTGTTAATGTTGACTCCTTAATTATAAGATCAGCTAAGCCTTATTTGGCCACTCCAGGAGCAACTGTTCATGGTCATTATGGGGAAATCCTTTACGAAGGAGATACATTAGTTACATTTATATATGAAAAATCGAGATCTGGTGACATAACACAAGGTCTTCCAAAAGTGGAACAAATCTTAGAAGTGCGTTCGATTGATTCAATATCGATGAACCTCGAAAGGAGAATTGAAGGTTGGAACGAACGTATACCAAGAATTCTTGGGATCCCCTGGGGGTTCTTAATTGGAGCTGAGCTAACCATAGCCCAAAGTCGTATCTCTTTGGTTAATAAGATCCAAAAGGTTTATCGATCCCAGGGAGTACAGATACATAATAGACATATAGAGATTATTGTACGTCAAGTAACATCAAAAGTGTTGGTTTCAGAAGATGGAATGTCTAATGTTTTTTCACCTGGAGAATTAATCGGATTGTTGCGAGCGGAACGAGCAGGGCGTGCTTTGAACGAATCGATCTGTTATCGGGCAATCTTGTTGGGAATAACAAGAGCGTCTCTGAATACTCAAAGTTTCATATCCGAAGCAAGTTTTCAAGAAACCGCTCGAGTTTTAGCAAAAGCTGCTTTACGAGGTCGTATTGATTGGTTGAAAGGCCTGAAAGAAAACGTTGTTCTAGGGGGGATTATACCTGTTGGTACTGGATTCCAAAAATTTGTGCATCGTTCAAGGCAAGATAAGAACATTTATTTGGAAATCAAAAGAAAAAATCTCTTCGAGTTGGAAATGAAAGATATTTTGTTACACCATAGAGAATTATTTTGTTCTTACGTGACAAACAATTTCCATGAGACAAATTTCCATGAAACATCAGAAAAATCATTTATGCGATTTAATGATTCCTAAGAGTGGATTCACTTTTACTTTAACTAGCTTTTAACTATACTGGACTGGTCTGATTATTTTTTTGATTTGGTAATAAATAAAAATAAATAAAATAAGTAATAAAAAAATGAATGGTTTGTGCCGTGTATCAATGGTCAATCCCCGGTAGAAGGTTCCATCGGAACAATTATTTATTTCAAGGTACCTCGTCTCTTTGTTAATAATAAAAAAAACAAAAAGGAAGTGTGGGAAAAAATGACAAGAAGATATTGGAACATCAATTTGGAAGAGATGATGGAAGCAGGAGTTCATTTTGGTCATGGTACTAAGAAATGGAATCCTAGAATGGCCCCTTACATCTCGGCAAAGCGTAAAGGTATTCATATTACAAATCTCGCTAGAACTGCTCGTTTTTTATCAGAAGCCTGTGATTTAGTTTTTGATGCAGCAAGTAGGGGAAAAAGCTTCTTAATCGTTGGTACCAAAAATAAAGCAGCGGATTCAGTAGCATCAGCTGCAATAAGGGCTCGATGTCATTATGTTAATAAAAAATGGCTCGGTGGTATGTTAACGAATTGGTCTACTACGGAAACGAGACTTTCTAAGTTCAGGGACTTAAGAGCAGAAGAAAAGATGGGGAAACTCAACCGTCTCCCTAAAAGGGATGCAGCAATGTTGAAGAGAAAATTATATACCCTGCAAACATATCTCGGTGGGATCAAATATATGACGGGATTGCCTGATATTGTGATCATCGTTGATCAGCAAGAAGAATATACAGCTCTTCGAGAATGTGCTATTTTGGGGATTCCGACGATTTGTTTAATCGATACAAATTGTGACCCAGATCTCGCAGATATTTCGATTCCAGCCAACGATGACGCTATAGCTTCAATTCGATTGATTCTTAACAAATTAGTATCCGCAATTTGTGAAGGCCGTTCTAGCTATATAAGAAATCGTTGATTAAGATTAAGAATAATAAGAATTAAGAATTATAAGATTATTTAATTATTGGGCAACTCCATAGATTTATTGGATCGGTTACAATTTTTGCATTTTAAAAAAGAGATAAAAAAAGAACTGGGGATATTGATATATATATTATGATGTTATGTGATTTCTTGGTATCCTAAATATACGATTAATGATTCACGTTGGTGATTTGAGAAAGAAATGATTGAATCAAAATAATTCCTTTTTTTGAAGTTCAATTTCTATCAGAGGACAATATGAATGTTATACCATGTTCCATTAAAACACTCAAGGGGTTATACGATATATCGGGTGTAGAAGTAGGCCAACATCTCTATTGGCAAATAGGAGGTTTACAAATCCATGCCCAAGTACTTATCACTTCTTGGGTCGTAATTGCTATCTTATTAGGTTCAGTCATCATAGCTGTTCGTAATCCACAAACTATTCCGACCGACGGTCAGAATTTCTTCGAATATGTCCTTGAATTTATTCGAGACTTGAGCAAAACCCAAATTGGAGAAGAATATGGTCCTTGGGTTCCTTTTATTGGAACTATGTTCCTATTTATTTTTGTTTCTAATTGGTCAGGTGCTCTTTTACCTTGGAAAATCATACAGTTACCTCATGGGGAGTTAGCTGCGCCCACGAATGATATAAATACTACTGTTGCTTTAGCTTTACTCACGTCAGCGGCATATTTTTATGCGGGTTTTACTAAAAAAGGATTGGGTTATTTCGAGAAATACATTAAACCAACTCCAATACTTTTACCAATTAACATCTTAGAAGATTTCACAAAACCTTTATCTCTGAGTTTTCGACTTTTCGGGAATATATTGGCTGATGAATTAGTAGTTGTTGTTCTTGTTTCTTTAGTCCCTTTAGTAGTTCCTATACCTGTTATGTTTCTTGGATTATTTACAAGTGGTATTCAAGCTCTTATTTTTGCAACGTTAGCCGCGGCTTATATAGGCGAATCCATGGAGGGTCATCATTGACTAGTTTTCGAAATAGTATTTTTTTTTAGCTTATCCCAATTCATGCATGATTCAAGATAATTTGCTTGGTTGGAGAACATAATAGATATTAATACGTATTAATATACGACTTCGAATCGTAGAAAAGAAGATGGACGATGTTGCGAAATAAAAAAAAGATGGTTTGGGGGGTCACACTGAGTGTATGTAATGTCTATAAGTCCGGCCACTTTTTATGTGGGTTTCGAGGAATGATTCCAGAATCTGATTCCATATAAAGTTTACGTTATAGAAGAAACAAATGTATATGTAATACAAATGTATATGTAATATTAGATATTCACTTGTTATAGAGTCCCTATTCCCTATAGAGTCCCTATTCCCTATATATAAGATATAAGCCCTTATACTTTACTTATAATACTTTACTTATATCAACACTTCTATCAACTTATACTATATATAATTACTATATATATAATACTTAATATCAATATTAATAATATCCATATTAATATTGATATTATATATTGATATATATATATATATATATATTCATATACATATAGATATTAGATATCCATTACATATATTGATTTGATTGCTGTTTACTACATTTAGATGGATTCCCATTTAAGTCCTTTTTTTTGTCTGTGATTGTGAATTGGCTGAAAAAACAGATGAATTCAAAGATCTAGAAGGGTAAAGAACTAAAAATTGAATGAAGGAATAGTTGGAAAGAAATGCAATAACTAGACTGGAATTATATGTCTAGGGATTTACAAAAAGTGTATAAATTAAAAACTAGATATCAAAGTAGTTCTGACGATTCATCAATATTATCATTTCAATTCGTCGTTTTTTATTATTTCGATCCAATACATCTTAATGATAAAATAAAAGTAATAATTCATTGGTTGATTGTATCATTAACCATTTCTTTTTTTTTTTTTTTTTTTGATGCGAGGAACTTACCATGAATCCACTGATTTCTGCCGCTTCTGTTATTGCTGCTGGATTGGCTGTAGGGCTTGCTTCTATTGGACCTGGAGTTGGTCAAGGTACTGCTGCAGGCCAAGCTGTAGAAGGTATTGCGAGACAACCAGAAGCAGAGGGTAAAATACGAGGTACTTTATTGCTGAGTCTAGCTTTTATGGAAGCTTTAACAATTTATGGACTGGTCGTGGCATTAGCACTTTTATTTGCTAATCCTTTTGTTTAATCCTAGAAATGTAAAAAGTCTCTTAGATTACATACTTTATTTTCTTATTTTATTAACTTTTAATTGCCGTTTGCTTCTTCAAATTATCTTCTTCAAATTATATCAACACTTTACTCTTACAATTACTTATTTGTTGAGACCCAGGAAGGACTGATTTGAGGATGAGGAATTACCGGATCCGTTCGTTTTCTTCCTTCCCGTCCTTAGCTTAGTATAATGGAAACTTTTTTCCTTTTATTTTAGGAAACATTTCAACAAACGATATTTTTCTCAATTGAAATGAGACCTAAGACCTAACCTAAATGAAATTACTAGATTCAATTTATTCCCATTAAAAAAGGGAAATTCAATTAATAAAAAAATCGATCAAAAAAGAAAGGGGCGAGCAAAGTGATAGAAAAAGAACTTTGTTCTTTGTTAGTCCTATCTATAAGAGGAGAGCATATGAAAAATGTAACCGATTCTTTCGTTTTCTTGGGCCACTGGCCATCCGCCGGGAGTTTCGGGTTTAATACCGATATTTTAGCAACAAATCTAATAAATCTAAGTGTAGTAATTGGTGTATTGATTTTTTTTGGAAAGGGAGTGTGTGCGAGTTGTGTATTTCAAGAATAGGTTGGATCCATCCGACTGCACTTTATTTATAGTATTTTTAGGATAAAGAAGAAAAAAGGTGCACGATCTCGACGAATTACTTCTGAATAAATTAAGAAATCATATGTAAGAACCATAGCATTTCGTAACTCATTGGTAAATCAACTTTGATTCTCTATAACCAATAATGCGAGACCATTAACATGGTTAAAACTAAACTGTTTGAAGTCCAGGCAAAACATGGTATTCTTTCTACGACTACATTAGTACTGAAATTAGTACCGAAATGGTTTAAAAACGAATAGGTGGTAATTTATCTGATATAGAACACTCATATCAATAAAATGATTTAAACCATTTACTAGAAAATGGGCACTTGCCCTTTTTATCTTATCCAATGCCGAATCGACGACCTATGTATAAAAAAAGCGGAATTTTTTGGATTTGAAGAAAAAATATCAAAATTCGAAATTTGTATTTGAAACTAATTTCATTAAATGAATTTTGAATTAAATAAAGATAAAGAAGAAATACAAATAAAGAAACAACTTTGCTGACAATTATAGATTTTTGTCTGGTCGGAAGAGTCCTCCTAATAATTATTCTGGTCTTGTATCAATTTCGACATCCTTGAATACAAACAGAAAAGAAAAGAGAGGGTAGGCTCATTACATTAAAAAAAGATATGGGAATACCCATAAAAAATCAAATAAATAATTGAGCGTGAGAGCCAAATGAATCGAAAGATTCATGTTTGGTTCGGGAAGAGATCATGAAAGTTGTGAAATTAATGGTAAGATAATCTACTTTCATTAAAAGATTTATTAGATAATCGAAAACAGAGGATCTTGAGTGCTATTCGAAATTCGGAAGAATTACGTAGAGGGGCCATTGAACAACTCGAAAAAGCCCGGGTTCGCTTACGGAAAGTGGAACTAGAAGCAGATGAGTATCGAATGAATGGATACTCTGAGATAGAACGAGAAAAAGAAAATTTGATTAAAGCCACTTGTGATAGTTTGGAACGATTAGAAAATTACAAAAATGAAACCCTTCATTTTGAAAAACAAAGAGCAATGAATCAGGTCCGACAACGAGTTTTCCAACAAGCCTTACAAGGAGCTCTAGGAACTCTGAACAGTTGTTTGAATATGAATACCGAGTTACATTTCCGCACTATCCGTGCGAATATTGGCATTCTCGGGGCCATGGAAGAAATAACCGATTAGCCCTTCAACTTTTATTAAAATTTTTAATTTAGGCATTATTTTTTTTCCCTTTGCTTCCGAAAATAAAGAAATACTAATGGTAACCCTTCGAGCCGACGAAATAAGTAATATTATCCGTGAACGTATTGAACAATATAGTAGAGAAGTCAAGATTGTGAATACTGGTACCGTACTTCAAGTAGGCGACGGCATTGCTCGTATTCATGGTCTTGATGAAGTAATGGCAGGTGAATTAGTAGAATTTGAAGAGGGTACAATAGGCATTGCTCTTAATTTGGAATCAAATAATGTTGGCGTTGTATTAATGGGTGATGGT